AAACAAAAATATTCATAGATATTCACGATATGTTCCTTATGGTAACTGGGTTCATGAATTATGGTCAACAAACAGTCCGAGCTGCAAGGTACATTGGTCAAAGTTTCATGATTACCTTATCCCACGCAAATCGTTTACCTGTAACTATTCAATATCCTTATGAAAAATTAATCACATCGGAACGTTTCCGCGGTCGAATCCATTTTGAATTTGATAAGTGCATTGCTTGTGAAGTATGTGTTCGTGTATGTCCTATAGATCTACCCGTTGTTGATTGGAAACTGGAAACTGATATTCGAAAGAAACGATTGCTTAATTACAGTATTGATTTTGGAATCTGTATATTTTGTGGTAACTGTGTTGAGTATTGTCCAACAAATTGTTTATCAATGACTGAAGAATATGAACTTTCGACTTATGATCGTCACGAATTGAATTATAATCAAATTGCTTTGGGCCGTTTACCAATGTCAGTAATTGATGATTATACAATTCGAACAATTCAAATAAAATCAAATTATTTCTAATTAAATAAAAATTATTATAAAAAAGAAAATCATATAAATCATATCATATTCTATATATATAATATTCTATATATATATATAAATAAAATAGAATAATAAAAATTTGGATAATATAAAAATAGAAAAAGTATATATATAGAATAAATTATTTATAATAAATAAATATATAAAAATAAATAAATATATAAAATATATATATATAATTATTAGAAATATATATATAATTATTAGAATTAAAAAATATAAATAAATATATATAGTATAGTTTTAGTATAGTTTCGAACTACTCTTTCGTATAAAGAATGGAATGACATTGGTCCTATAACTGTACCTATATCAATTCACACTCCTTAGGATTTAATTCAATGCGGAGAGAAATTGAGTATATAAAATTTTTTCCTGGTCGTATCAATAAGGTCATGAAATTTTGATTTATTTATCTCTTATTTTACATATAATGGATTTGCCTGAACCGCTACATGATTTTCTTTTAGTCTTTCTGGGATCAGGTCTTGTATTAGGAAGTCTAGGAGTAGTATTACTTACCAACCCCATTTTTTCTGCCTTTTCGTTGGGACTGGTTCTTGTTTGTATATCTTTATTCTATATTTTATCAAACTCCCATTTTGTAGCTGCAGCACAGCTACTTATTTACGTGGGAGCTATAAACGTTTTAATCATATTTGCTGTGATGTTCATGAATGGTTCAGAATATTACCAAGATTTTCATCTTTGGACCGTTGGGGATGGAATTACTTTGATGGTTTGTACAAGTATTTTTGTTTCACTAATAACTACTATTCCAGATACATCATGGTACGGGATTATTTGGACTACAAGACCAAATCAGATTATAGAGCAAGATTTGATAAGTACTAGTCAACAAATTGGAATTCATTTATCAACAGATTTTTTTCTTCCATTTGAACTCATTTCAATAATTCTTTTAGCTGCTTTGATAGGTGCAATTGTTGTGGCTCGCCAGTAAGAAATCTTTAGAACTAGCAATACAATATAAATAGAACTAGCAATACAATATAAATACAAATTCCATTTTGTTCGATTTTATCACATTTATTTCCGTTGAATTCTATGTGAACGTGAAAGAGTGTTTATGTATAAAATTATTATTTTTTTTTTGTTTTTATTGCCAATATAGTTTTTTGGTCCAGACTTGTTATATTCTTTCGTCAATCGAATCCGTTGAATTGTTGTTCATATTGAAATGAATCGAAATTGATAAGGAGTTGGTCAATGATGCTCGAACATGTACTTGTTTTGAGTGCCTATTTATTTTCTATGGGTATCTATGGATTGATCACGAGCCGAAATATGGTTAGAGCCCTTATGTGTCTTGAACTTATACTGAATGCCGTTAATATAAATCTCGTAACCTTTTCTGATTTTTTTGATAGTCGCCAATTAAAAGGAAATATTTTTTCAATTTTTGTTATAGCTATTGCAGCCGCTGAAGCAGCTATCGGACCGGCTATTGTTTCCTCAATTTATCGTAACAGAAAATCAACTCGTATCAATCAATCGAATTTGTTGAATAAATAGTATTAATCATAATTAATCATAAAAAATAGAATTTCGAATATTGTAATATTCATCAATTCAAATTAGCATGTATGCTACACAACTTATGATCATGTTTGCGAAAACGTAAGAAATCAAAGTATCTTGGCCCTCTTCTCTTCTTATGAATTGATCCAGAAGTCCATTTTTATTAGCAAAATTCTGGTAAATCATTGATTCATCTGGTGTCTAAATATATGATTCATTTACGAGTTTACTAGATCGAAATTTCTGATGTTCAAAAATTACTATAAATCCAATGTCACATTCAGTAAAGATTTATGATACATGTATAGGATGTACTCAATGTGTCCGAGCCTGTCCCACAGATGTATTAGAAATGATACCTTGGGACGGATGTAAAGCTAAGCAAATTGCTTCTGCCCCAAGAACAGAGGACTGTGTTGGTTGTAAGAGGTGTGAATCCGCCTGTCCGACGGATTTCTTGAGTGTTCGAGTTTATTTATGGCATGAAACAACTCGAAGCATGGGTCTAGCTTATTGATACGTTTCAAAAAACACCACACGAATACATTTTTTTACTGGCAAAAACCCGTGCTCAAAATAGAAAAAAAAGTATTTTGAGCACGGGTTTTTCTGGCCCAAGTGTATCTTATTTTTATCACGAATTATTTTCCTTGGTTAACAATAGTTGTAGTTTTGCCAATAGCCGGGGGTTCTTTAATCTTCTTATTTCCTCATAGAGGAAATAAGGTAATTAGGTGGTATACTATTTGTATATGCTTAATGGATCTGCTTCTAACAACCTATGCATTTTGTTATCATTTCCAATTGGATGATCCATTAATCCAACTGACGGAGAATTATAAATGGATCAATTTTTTTGATTTTTACTGGAGATTCGGAATAGATGGACTCTCTATAGGACCTATTTTACTGACGGGATTTATCACCACTTTAGCTACTTTAGCGGCTCAGCCGGTTACTCGAGAATCCCGATTATTCCATTTCCTGATGTTAGCAATGTATAGCGGTCAAATAGGACCATTTTCTTCTCGAGACATTTTACTTTTTTTCATCATGTGGGAATTAGAATTAATTCCTGTTTATCTACTTTTATCCATGTGGGGGGGAAAGAAACGTTTGTATTCAGCTACAAAGTTTATTTTGTACACTGCGGGAAGTTCTGTTTTTTTATTAATGGGAATTCTAGGTATCGGTTTATATGGTTCTAATGAACCAACATTCAATTTTGAAACATTAACTAATCAATCGTATCCTGTGGCGCTGGAAATAATATTCTATATGGGATTTCTTATTGCTTTTGCTGTCAAATCGCCGATTATACCCTTACATACATGGTTACCAGACACCCACGGAGAGGCACATTACAGCACTTGTATGCTTTTAGCCGGAATCTTATTAAAAATGGGAGCGTATGGATTGGTTCGAATTAATATGGAATTATTACCCCACGCTCATTCTATATTTTCCCCCTGGTTAATGATATTAGGTTCAATTCAAATAATCTATGCAGCTTCAACATCTCTTGGTCAACGTAATTTAAAAAAAAGAATAGCTTATTCCTCGGTATCTCATATGGGTTTCATAATTATAGGAATTGGTTCTATAAGCGATACGGGGCTCAATGGGGCCATTTTACAAATAATATCTCATGGATTTATTGGCGCTGCCCTTTTTTTCTTGGCAGGAACTAGTTATGATAGACTACGTCTTCTTTATCTCGACGAAATGGGCGGAATGGCTATCCCAATGCCAAAAATATTCACGGTTTTCAGTATCTTATCGATGGCTTCTCTTGCATTGCCGGGCATGAGCGGTTTTGTTGCAGAATTGATAGTTTTTTTTGGAATAATTACCAGCCAAAAATATCTTTTAATGACAAAAATACTAATTACTTTTGTAACAGCAATTGGAATGATATTAACTCCTATTTATTCATTATCTATGTTACGGCAGATGTTCTATGGATACAAGCTTTTTAATACACCAAACTCTTATTTTTTTGATTCTGGACCGCGAGAGTTATTTATTTCGATTGCTATCCTTATACCTGTAATAGGTATTGGTATTTATCCGGATTTCATTTTCTCATTCTCAGTTAACAAGGTTGAAGCTATTCTATCTAATTTTTTATAGATAGTTTTTCATGAAAAAAAAAAATAAAAAAAAAAACCTATGTACAGTACAATGAAAAAAAAATATTTTTCCGTTGGATTGGATTAACTAAAAAAAAATGAATTCGAATTGTAATCGAATATGTTTGTTGTTTGTGAGAACCCCTTGAATCACTACATTACTTGATTTAAAGGGTTCTCGACGGTTTATGGGAAGTTTTCTTATATATATAAGAAAATTTTTTCTATATATATATATGCTTTCTAGATTTGTATTTGTCAGGCCCTTTACTCACTTTAATTCAATTAGATGTAAATGAACCATAACTATGTAGTCCTATTCCTAATAGATTGATCCCAAAATAACATATCCAAATTATAAGAAAGCCCATAGAGGCCACTATTGAAGAATTTACACCTTCTAATTTTTTATTTTTTCTAGTATGTAAATAAATCGCGAATATGGTCCAAGTAATAAACGCCCAAGTTTCCTTTGGATCCCAATTCCAATATGATCCCCATGCCTCATTAGCCCATACTGCTCCCGAAAGAATACCTATCGTTAAAAAGATAAAACCTAGACTAATAATACGATAACTCCAACGATCCAATTGTTGAATAAATTGAGACCTGTAATAATTTCTAGAAGAAAAAAAAGAAGTTTTTCGTAAAACATTGTTTCTTTCATTCATATTCATGTATTTGATCTCAGCAAAAGAAAATGATTCATTTAAAAAATACAAATTATTGCTTTTACAAATAATCCTTATGACTTCTCGAAATGTAATGACTAAAATAGCTACTGATAATAATGATCCACATAAAAGAGCTGCATAGCCCAATATCATCATACTTACGTGCATCATTAACCACTGGGATTGTAGAGCGGGTACTAATATTGCGGATTGATGCATTTCGGTTAAAAGACCCGAAGTAGCAAAGCCTTGGGTAAAAATAACACTTGGTGCGATTATTGTACTTAAATGGGTTTTATGCTTTTTAAAACACGGAACCATATGAAAGATGGAAAAACCCCATGAAAGAAAGATTAATGATTCATATAAATCACTAAATGGCAAATGGCCCGAAAAAATCCAACGAGTAACTAACAATCCTGTTATACAGAAAAAAGTTATTATCATGCCTTTTTCGGACGAATCATATAATCCTACGATTTCATTGACTAATAAGGTTATCAAATGAATTGAAATTACAATTGATACGACCGAAAACGATATATGAGTTAATATATGCTCTAAAGTTGAAAATATCATATAAAAAAATAAAAAAAAAGGTCTGAATACTAGGAATAGAAATCGGGAATTGAATTCATTATAGGACTTACTCTTTTAGACGATAAGATGCCATGCCGCCACTCGGACTCGAACCGAGATGCTCTAGCACTGCTTCCTAAGAGCAGCGTGTCTACCAATTTCACCATAGCGGCTTACTCGAAATCATAATAACCGATTTTTAGTCAATCGTCGAGATTGAAAGAGTCAATTCAAATGTAATATTTGTTTAGTAAATATTAAAGAATTTTAATAATTCTATTATAAAATTATTATAATATATAAATATTATTATAAATATATATAAATATTATTATAATATAGAATAATAATTATTCTAATATATAAATTTCTAATATATAAAAATATATAAATATTATTATAAATAGAAATTATTTATAAATATAAAAAAAAGAAATTATAATTTTTTTTTTGATTTTAATTAGAAAAAAAAAAAATTATAAAATTTGAAAATATATAAAATATATATATAAATTTATATATATATTAATTTATATATATATTATGATAATCTATATATTATGATATTATATATAAATATAAATAAATAATATACTATTTATATAAAAAATATATTAAATGAATTTCTAAATTCATTTATATAAATATATAAATAATATATTAAAAATATAATATATTAAATAATAAATAATTATAAATAAAAATAAAGAATAATATACAATTATATATTAAATCAATTATATATTAAATATTCTATATCTGTATTATAGTATAAAAATGGAATATTCTATAATATAGAATATTCTTTGAGTCCAGCTAATTCAGATTATCCCAACATTTGTATTTGTTGCACAAAAAAAACTTTTTGAGTTCCTCGTAGAAATAGATTGCGCAAATGAAAAAGTTTTCGATGCTGCCCAATATCCCTTCCTTTTCCAAAAAGTTTTCCGAATCCTTTTTTTTGATATAGAAGTGCGCTTTTTTGGAACTGCCATTCAAAAATTATACTAGTTTTTTCATTGCTATAGTTACATGTGAAAGACATTTATTCTGGAAATAAAAACAATTTTTTTTTTTAATTAGCCATATATCTTATCTATATATATATTATCTATATATATAGATTATCTTATCTATATATATATATTTATCTATATATATATATTTTATATATATATATTTAAATATATACCCCCTCCAATAAGAAAAATGTGGATATGCAAAAATCACATATTCTTTTTTTTCCTAGTAATTTTGTAATTCTTACAAAATAAAGAACACTATCTGTTTATGTCTCTGTCTATTTTCCTGGTACTCAATTTTTATTTATACATGGAATAAAATACATCTAAAAAGTTTAAGAACCCAACCTTTATCCTGCTTAATTGGTCGTTAATCTAATCTATTAAAGGATACTTGATTTTTTTCATCTATCTTACTTTTTTGTTTGTATGTTTTCTATTTAAAGTAAAACATTGAATATAATAACCCTTTTTTCATAATTTTTCCAAACATAGATATCTTTTTATTGTAATAGAAAATAATCAATTAGTTCAAAAATGAACTAATGTTTCTGAATAAATAAACTAAAAAAAAATTATTATTTTATTGGGTCATGTCATATGGATTGTTTTTTATGATTCATATCAAAATAAACTAATGTTCTTAGTTTTCCTGTAATTATTTATCCTCACTCTATAGATATCCGTTTTTGTATAATTGTATAAAAAAATTAAATTTTTTATTTATTAAAATATTACTAAAAAAAAAATAAGTTTATTTTTCACTAGGAATTTGATTATTGGCCCATTTTTACTTTAGTACTTTGCAATATTGGAAGTATTGTGCAAAAATTAAGAATAATTAATAATAGAGAATTCTATTTATATGTTCACTTTTTTTTATTAACTGAACCCTTTCAAAATAGATAAAACCGGCGAATAAGAAACAAAACTCATTAAGAATCCAATTTTTTTATTCTTTATTTTCTTTTTTTGTATGGAATATACACATCAATCTTCA